AAGTCAATGATGTATTACATTAATTCGATTCATTCAACCTTATTTAATTTTATTTAAATATTTTAAATATTAAAAATTATAACGATAAAGTAAAAAAAGTAAAATAAAGTCAAAGCGGGTAGCGGGAATCGAACCCGCATCGTTAGCTTGGAAGGCTAGGGGTTATAGTCGACGTTGATTCATAATTTTTAACGTCTCTAATTCAAAACTGAACGTGAAACTTTGGTTTCATTCAGCTCCTTTATGGAAGGTGGATAAATTCCCAGATTCAGATATGAACGAAATAAAAAATCTGACCCATAACGTCTATGTCAGCTTTTATGTCTGAATCTATTCAGAACAACCCGCTTTCTAGACGATCCCTATAGAAAGGGGTGTTATATTCTAACAATCTTTCTAGTTACTTCGTTCTCTACTTCTATTTGAAAGAATCCTTAGGAAAAGCATTTTGTTTCCACCGAGCTAAAACAATTTATCGATGTCTTTAATAAACCAAAGACATTGTTTAATAGCTGTTTTGCTTCAATTTCCCCTACAGAAATGAAAAATTGAAGATTTAGTTACGATTAGAAATACGCGTTTTATCTTTATCCATGGGTCCTTTACTTATACTCATTCAATTGGAAGTATTGATCCAATAAAAAATTATGTTTCGTAATCTTATAATCCAATTTTTCAATTTAAAATTGATTCGTGGATAAAAATCACGAGAATTTATATTATTCCTCGAATTTTTCATTGAGAGGGAAAGGATTCAATCCTTTTAAGAACTAAAGTTTTTGTTCGGAATGAATATTAATCAAACCGAAAGACCCTTTAACTATATAAAGGATTAAAGAACGAATCACACTTTTACCACTAAACTATACCCGCTACAATCAGATTATTGTATCTAAATGGACCTTTTGTCGACCTTAATCACAAAACCAAAACATCAGAAAAAATTATGAAAACTAGAGCGTTTACCTTTTGTATTTGTATCAGAGGACCTAATGAGATTTGGAAACGAGTATTCATTTTAATAACTAAATAACAAGTGCTTTTTTGCCCGAGGTTTTTGTCTCGAACTTAATCCATAACACAAAAATAGATTGTGGTAAGAAACGAGAGTTCCTTTTTTCTTATTTAAACCGGAATAAAAGGACTAACTAAGAAAGAAATAGCACGTTGATTCTCTACCATTTGATTCTATATCATAGATATTGATATTTTTTTATTTATTATTTTTTTTTTTTTCAATTTTCTAAATCTTTTGATTTATGATTTATTGGAATATGATTTGTTGGAACAAAAGGGCGGGCCCGGCTAAGGACTGACCAGGCCGGGCCGTGGAACTAAAAAGCCCCCTCGGACGAAATTAAAAAATAAGAGTATATACTATGACGGGCGTTTTCAAGCCTTATTTTTTATAATGTAACATAGTATTATCCTTTTTCAATTGGGAGGAGAGATGGCTGAGTGGACTAAAGCGTCGGATTGCTAATCCGTTGTACGAGTTTTTCGTACCGAGGGTTCGAATCCCTCTCTTTCCGTTTTCGTTGATGACTTAGTATTTTTTTTTTTCGAATTTATCGAGAGCTATTTTTTTATTACTAGTAATAAAAAAATAATTAGTGGAATAGATAAAATCTTACTAAATAACAGTTTAAAATCAAGCAAAGAAAACCTTATTTTTTATTCTTCACGTCCAGGATTACGTCCTGGATCATTAGACAGGAATCCGAAGATAAAGAGAGAAACAAAGAATATCACTACCGTGTAAACAAATAGTTTGAGAGTAAGCATTACACAATCTCCAAGATTTTTTTAGGAAAAAAGAGAATAGATTCTCCACTTTTATACTACTATACTACATACCCGATTTTTTTTTTTTCGAATAAATCATGAATTTGTCTGGGACTTTATTAAAATTAAAAATATCATCGGAAACTTACAGCAGCTTGCCAAACAAAGGCTAAGAGAAAAAAGAACAGGGGTATCACTGGCATAACATCGACTATTGGATTCAAAAAAGCGTAGGCTTCGGGCAATTTGCCAACGAAAAAACTACTGGAATAAAGAGCAGAATTAAGGTAGATACAGATCAAACTAAAAATATTAAGCATAACAAACATTTTGTTTTTGGGGATAATTGTATTTATTTTGATTGAGTTGTTAATAAATTTAATTGAGTTTTTTATTATTATAGATATGTTATTATTGATAGAAGAAAAAAATGAATAAAAATAAAATAAGATAGACGAAAAAACTTTATTTTATTTGAATTCACCCAATCAAAAATTCTTCTATATCTCAAATCAAAAGAGAATAGAATAAATAATACTTTCGTACAATATCTTAATTGAATTATATGTAATGATCAATAAATTCAGTTTAATTCTATGTCTACGTGTATAGTTTCCATGTAGAAAAATTCTAGTAATCCATTTTATAAAAAATAGATATTTAGACTGGAGTTGACGAATAACCCGTACCAATATTAGTGTTTATTTATTAGTATCGAATAGAAATAAATGGGGCGTGGCCAAGTGGTAAGGCAACGGGTTTTGGTCCCGCTATTCGGAGGTTCGAATCCTTCCGTCCCAGAGCATACCCAGTATATATGTATATATATTATTATATAATCATTATATTAACATAATAATATCAATATATTTATATATATATATAAAATATATATCATAATAAAATAATATATTTATATATATAAAGATTGCTTTTTAGAACAGCCTTCCGTATTAAGATAATCTGTATTAAGATTACTAATAGAATATTAGTATATAATAATATTAGTATATAATCTAGTATAGAATCTGATTATTATTTTTTAATAATTGGCGGAATCATATCTTTTGCACAAATTTGTTTGAGTTCAAATAACACGCATATGAAATGGGAAATTGAATTCAGTTGCAATTCGTTAAATAACAATGATTTTACAGTATAAATATGAAAAAATAACAACATAAAATTTCAATCTTGTCTTACATCAGTGTTTTTTATCTATCTTTTTTTAATCACATACTGTTTATTCCAATATGAATTTATCTCTCTCTTACTAATGATAAACGGATGATAAAAAACAAAAGGTCCTTGCTGTAAAACTTTATGTTTTGCAAAATGAAAATAATTATATCGGATAGGAGATTTTTCAATCAATTAAATCTTTGTAATGAACCGCTAGAAGTATAAGTTCTTGGTACTTGAAGAAGTGTGAAATTGTTGAATTTATTCTATCACTATTATCTTACTTGAAGATACAGATTCAAAATAACTTGATTTCTTCGTATTATATTTATTTATTCCTGTTATATCAGTTATAATTTAGTTAACTAATTTGATTTTTCCAATAATAGAAAAATAGAAAAAGAGTTTCAAATTTAGAATGATATAAATAAAAGAATCAAAAAAAATTATAAAAAAAGGAGTTCTATTTTTATTTTATAGAATTTCCAAGATTAAATTCTATTAATCTAAAAAAAAGGGGTTAAATTGATTTATTCTTATTCTTGCTGAGACTCTCCTTTTTTCATATAGAAGAAAAAGGTATAGATTACTATGTACCAACCGAACCAATGATTATTCATGATTTCATAATTGAATCAATTACATATGGGTTCCAAACTGAAGGAATGTTATGGTAAAACTTCGTTTAAAACGATGTGGTAGAAAGCAACGTGCGACTTGAAGGACATGATCCGCTGTGGAGTCTTACATCCACCACTTTTATATATATTTATTATAGGAATGAAAGTGCTCTTGGCTCGACATCATTTGTTCTATTCCGCTGTAACCTCCTTTTTTTTTTTGGGGGGGGGTGATAGAATATAGTATAGGATGGAGCTCGAGTAGAAAGTATTTTTTTATTTTTCAGAGGCAAGAATCTAGGGTTAGTATCAATCAACAAATTGGAACAACTTCGTAAGTATATTTTGATACATAAATTAAAAGGAGCCCATTCGAGAAAATTTCCAATTCAAAGGGAAGATTTGTTGAAATTGGTAAAACTCTTTCGATCAAATCAAAAAGTGTATTACGCAGGAATCAAACATTCGTATGATTCTTTGACATAAAGAAATCACAAAAAATGGTATGTTGCTGCCATTTTGAAAGATTTAAAGATCACCGAAGTAATGTCTAAACCCAATGATTCAAGGCAAAGATCCTGGAACAAGGAAATACCATTTTCAATTGTCTGAACAACTGGATCAGAATGAAGAATCAAAATGGATTCTTAAAGAAGACAGGCAATTAAAGGGTTAGAGACCGCTCAATAGATGCAGTATCTAAAATAAAATAAAGGGTTTCTCTTTTGCGTTATTTCAGAGTTATCCAACTTGAGTTATGAGGGTGCAAATATGACTAATTTTTTTGTTGGGTAAGAATAAGAAAAAAGGGCTAAAATCAATAGTCTAATTAATTTGATGATTTGATGGATATATTTGATATTGTAATTCTATACATAGACATAATTTAGAATTTTCTCGAGCCGTACGAGGGGAAAACCTCTTATACGTTTCTAGGGGGGGTATTGTTCATCTATCCCAATGAGCCATTTATCGAATCGTTGCAATTGATGTTCGATCCCGACGAGAGGGAAGAGATCTTCGGAAAGTGGGTTTTTATGATCCGATAACCAATCAAATTTTTTTAAATGTTCCTGCCATTCTATACTTCCTTGAAAAAGGCGCTCAACCTACGGGAACTGTTCATGATATTTTAAAAAAGGCGGGAGTTTTTACGGAACTTCAGCGTTAATCAACAAACAAAATTCAATTAATGAAATAAAATAGAAAAAAAGATCAAGTGAATAAATAAGAAATGATATAGACGTAGAAGTAATGTGTTCTATAGACATAAAAATTTGACATTACCCCCGATGGGATGATTTTCGTTGGAACTCTTTGAACAAAAAAAAACAAAGGACTAAACCTGATTATTTTAGTTTTAGTTATTGAATAAACTTCGTTTTTTTCTACTTCTCCCCCGTCTTCCTTAATTAAGTCTTTCACTTAATATTCTATATAGTGATAGTGTAGTGCCAATCCAACACAAGTCTTTCGTTTTTTTATATTTCAATTAAAATTAAATAATTCGATTAATTTTAATTGATTGAAATCAAAATTGTTAGTTCTATTTAGAACTTGTTTTATCTTTTGTATGCTTACGCTTTTGTCAATATTAATATTGACAACAGTGTATCAAATAAATATAATCCGATCGTGGATAAACGGATCCATTTATCCCTGTTCCATAGATTTTATTTCATTCAAATAATCTTCTTAGATTTTCTGTCATACAGGAAGTCTTTTTTGATTAAGATTTAAATCAATCAAACTCGATATATACTAAATTAATGGATAATATAATATAAATATAAGAGAAGAGAGCCAGGAGGCGGTCTATAAATATTGGAAAATCTTTGACTTTATTTTATCTTTTATTTGAGAATTTTTATATTTTCGTCGGATTTGTTCATTTTTATTATGTTTAGAGCGGGTTAGAGTTTTTTTTTCATTGTTTTTTTAATGCTTTGATTATGTTGTGCCATTCAATTTCGTTATTTATTGGGATTCTGATTGTATCTACACATTCTAATTTGTTTATTTGGGTTGCTAACTCAACGGTAGAGTACTCGGCTTTTAAGTGCGGCTAGCATCTTTTACACATTTGTATGAAGAAACAGATTCGTCCATACCATCGGTAGAGTTTGTAAGACCACGACTGATCCTGAAAAGAATCAATGGAAAAAGCAGCATGTCGTAGCAATGGATAATTCTGAGAATATTTCATTCTTTCTTATTGAATAGGTCCAAAATCTTATTTCAATTGTTTCAATTCAATTAAAAAAAGAATTTTTGGGGGGGGGTCGAGTGAATAAATGGGTAGAGCCTTATTAGAGGTTCCAATTCTAGGGAAATAACAAAGTAACGAGCTTCTGTTCTTAATTTTTGAATGATTCCCCCATCTAATTAGATGTTAAAAATATATTAGTGCCTAATGCGGGAAAAGCTTTTCCGATGAGTGGATTAGAAATTTCTTATGAGTCCTAACTATTAGCTATTCCCCTTTATGGGGTAGAGATAAATGTGTAGAAGAAGGTAGTATATTGATAAAGAGATTTCTTTTTTCAAAATCAAAAGAGCGATTGGATTGATAAAATAAAGGGCTTCTAACTATCTTCTTATCCTATAAATGAATATAAATCTATTATCTGGAAAGGAAGGGGAGGTTCTAGAGAGTCCGTTGATGAGTTTGACTTGTTTCCGAGGTATCTAGTTTTTTCTTACTATAAATACCTTGTTTTAACTGTATCGTACTATGTATCATTTGATAACCCAATAAATCATCTATTTCTTTTCTGATTCAAAATTGAATTTTAAATGGAAGACTTTCAAGGATATTTCGAATTATATAGATCTCAGCAACACCATTTACTATACCCACTTATCTTTCGGGAGTATATTTATGCCCTTGCTCATGATCGTGGTTTAAATAGATCCGTTTTATTGGATAATGTAGGTTATGACAAGAAATCCAGTTTACTAATTATAAAACGTTTAATTAGTCGAATGTATCAACAGAATCATTTGATTATTTCCGTTAATGATTCTAATCAAAATAAATTTTTGGGGTACCCCAAAAATTTGTATTCTCAAATGATATCGGAGGGATTTGCAGTCATTGTGGAAATTCCGTTTTCCCTACGATTAGTATCCTCCTTAGAGGAGACAGAAACCGTAAAATCTTATAATTTACGATCAATTCATTCAATATTTCCCTTTTTCGAGGATAAATTTCCACATTTAAATTATGCATCAGATGTACTAATACCCTACCCCATCCATCTGGAAATCTTGGTTCAAACCCTTCGCTACTACGTGAAAGATCCCTCTTCTTTGCATTTATTACGGCTCTTTCTTAATGAGTATTATAGTTGGAATACTCTTATTACTCGCCCAAAATCCATTTTTGCAAAAAGTAATCAAAGATTATTCTTGCTCCTATACAATTCTTATGTATGTGAATACGAATCTATTTTACTTTTTCTCCGTAACCAATCTAATCATTTACGATTAACCTCTTTTGGGATCTTTTTTGAGCGAATACGTTTTTATGAAAAAATAAAATATCCTGTCGAAGAAGTCTTATTTCCGGCCACCTTATGGTTCTTCAAGGATCCTTTTATACAGTATGTTAGCTATCAAGGAAAATCGATTCTGGTATCAAAAGATACTCCTCTTCTGATGAATAAGTGGAGATATTATCTTGTCAATTTTTGGCAATGTCATTTTTATGTATGGTCTCAACCAAGACGAATCCATATAAACCAATTATCCAAGCATTCCTTTGATTTTTTGGGTTATCTTTCAAGCATACGACCAAATATTTCAGTGGTACGGAGTCAATTGTTAGAAAATTCATTATTAATGGATAATACTATGAAGAAGCTTGATACATTATTTCCAATTATTCCAATGATAGGATCGTTGGCAAAAG